TAGACATCCTTTTCTTGTGGCGAAGACTAGCAAGACAAAAAAAAAGACTCCCTATAGTCCCTAAAACTTGTTGTTTCGCCGATTTATGGTTCCCTTTTTTTCGGCGCGTGCGTTCCTTATCTTAATTTTAGTATCTAGTCAAATTTTTCCATTCGAATAGAAAAAAAACTCTTGATTATTGATACATTCTATCAATTTCAATTGGTCAATAACGACAGAGTTACATCACACCCCTTCTCATTTTTCAAATTTTTATTGAAAAATAAATAAAGGGGGGGTAAAGTGAATTCTTCTCAATATACATACTAGGATTAGGACTATGATACAAGTAATTCCTGACATCTAGGCGAAAAGGAATAGCAAATCTAAAGATAGGCAAAAGGCTTCTCATAATTTTTTTGTTCTTTTTTACGAATTTGATAAAGCTAAATAGACAGATCTAAAAATTCATTTCGGATAATTGAACCTTCTCAAACTGTTTCTTTTTAAGAACCAAAAAGATTTGTGCCAAAACAACCGATCCTAAAAAGAACAAAAGGCCTTGGACACGTAATGGATCTTGAAGTACTATTTCCGCATCCCCCTGACCAAACCCACCCACATTAGGATTACTCGTTAATGGTTGGTCGAGTTTAATGGATTCGCCCTCTGAAACAAGAAGTTCTAGGCCTCGAGGGATAATATCAATCACTTCGCGTCCATTGGGTGCATCCACTATGGTTATTTCGTATCCCCCTTTTTCTTTTCGTAAAATTTTGCTTATTATCCCTCCTGCCGTAGCATTATAAACTGTATTGTTACTTTTGCTACCATCAGGATAAATCTGCCCCCTTCCCCTGTTTCCACCTACGTATATAGGATATTTTAAGAAGTGAACATCTTTATTAGTAGCAGGGTCTGGAGCAAGAATAGGAAAGGTTATTTCACTATATTTTTGACCAGGAACAGGACCTATCACAAGAATATTTTTTTTATTGGGGCGATAATTCTGAAAAGACAGATTTCCTATCTTTTCTTTCATCTCGGGTGAAATACGATCGGGGGGGGCTAATTCAAACCCCTCCGGTAAAATAAGAACAGCTCCCACATTCAAAGCTCCTTTTTTACCATTAGCTAGAACTTGTTTTAGTTGCATATCATAAGGAATTTTAACAACTGCTTCAAATACCGTATCAGGAAGTACCGTTTGTGGAACCTCAATATCCACGGGCTTGTTAGCTAAATGGCAATTGGCACATACAATACGCCCAGTTGCCTCTCGTGGATTTTCATAATTCTGCTGGGCAAAAATCGGATATGCACTTGAAATGGATGCCCAAGTTATTATATATATCATGAGTGAGACAGATATGGAGCGAGTAATCTCTTCCCTTATCCAAGAAAAGGTATTTCTAGTTTGCATGGTCCAATCATTTATCCCGAAAATTTCTACAATAAAGTTAACTAGGTCGATAATATACTTCCCTAGCCACAATTCTGCTATTTACATTTACTTAAAAAAATCAAATTTTTTTTGTTGAAATATACAAGGAATCCCTCGTGGGTAAAAAGAGTAAAGTAAATACGACTTTTATTTGGTTATGATGTATAAGGTACGAAAGATTAAAATTGGATTAGTGAATCTTTTTTTAGTCGTTTATTGCATGATAAATCACTACAAGTGACGGAGATACACGATTTAAATAACGAAAAATCCAATATTTAAAAATTGTATCAAGAATGACTGGAAAGGTAGAAACTAGACCAGATAAAATTTGCTCATAATGAGCAAACCCAAAATCTTTGTAAATATAACCAATCATTAGTTCCCAACCGTGAGGCGAATGGAATCCGATACATAAATCAGTTAATAAAAGAATCGAAAAAGCTTTAATTGTATCACTTAAATTATATAGGAATTCTTGAACCCAAGAATTCAGAATAAAAAGCTTTTCCTTACCCCAAAAGGAATAACCACTTAGAATAACGAAAGATATTAGATTTGTCGAGAAGTGCAAGATTGTATGGATACGATACTCATTGTGTATCTTGATGAATTGGATCGTTTCTTTGTGGATTCCTAGACGAAATTGTTGTAAATCGGTTTCTGGGTATTCCTTTATCATTTCATCGAGCTGTAATAGTTCCTCTAATTGTATGAATTTTTCTAGAACACTTTTTTCTTGAATATCATTCAAAAAAGTTTCGCATTGTCTAGTATTCCACCAATTAGTAATCCAAGTTTTCAAACTTTTATTACAGCAGAGAGAGATCAACCAGGGCAAAAAGACTATAGATGTAAAATAAAAAAAAGGAATGAATGCTTTCTTTTTTGCCATTTTGAATCTGTGAATTGTTAATGAACCTGCCTCATTTGTTGATTCTATTAGATCTAATATTTCTATCGAGCATGAGTTTCTATTCTAATTCGAATAGAATGTAGTGAGCCTACGAATCCATTTTCTCGTTTTCTGTTGATTCAATACTGAGTCTTTGCTTTGAATCTAGAAAGAATACAGAAATAGACTCAGAATACACTTCCAACTTGAATCAAGAAAAAATTGGGTTTCCAGGATGTTATTCCCCCTTTTTTCGATCAATACTAATTTCGAGACGAAGAAACTCCTTTTCTATCAAATATATCAAAAAAAACGAACATAAAAGAATAGATGAATATTCAATTGACAAAAAAAAGAAATAAATTCTTTCGTTTTTTCTTCCTACTGCCAAAGCATTTAGTCTTTTAAAATTAATTCATTTCAAAAAACTTCAATTGGGACACGCAAGAAGTAAGCCAATTCAGCAGCTTTTTGCTCAATTTCTCGTGTAGTAAAATTCTCATCAGTACGAATTAAAGGAATAGCCCCTTGACCTCGAATTTCCATATAAAGGACACGCCGAGCAGAAACACCCTCTTTAACTTCTATTCTGATGGACTGAATATCTTTCATAAAGAATCGTAAAAAGATGCGACGACTTTTTCCAGGAAATCCCCAACGAAAAATACGCACTATTCCTTCTTTTCGGTCGAAAAGATCATAACCACTACCCACATTCCACAAAATAGTGCACCACAAATAGCAACTAATAAAGAGACCTGCGATCCCATAGAAAGACATCACAATCCCTTGTGGAAAAAAAATGATTTGCTGAGACGGAAATAACGATATAACATTTCTACCAAGATAACTGGAAGTTCCAACCAATAAGAATCCTAATGAACCTAAAAATAGGATAAAGGCCCAGCAGAAATTACTTGTTTTTCGAGACCCCGTTATAAATTCTATCCATATAGATTCTGATCGCCAACTCATATATATTAGATCCAGTTATACAATTTTTTGGAATTGAGAAAATATGACTTTCCTTTTTTTGTTTTCAAAGTAACTCTCATCAACTATTTTGTTGTGAACCTTTACCTTAGGAGTAATTCATAGAATTGTTTATATCTAAAATAATAACATCTCCTTCCTTTATATGATCCCCTATAGTTATATACATACAAATAAATAGATTGACTGGAATTTCATACATGGGCCCGACGATGATCCATTTTTCAAAAGAGCGCAAATTTATTTACGTTTACACATGCATAAGAGCTTTTTTTATTTATGTTTGTAGGAATCTATGTGTTATACAATATTTTACCAAATGGGTCTTATCGAATCGAAGTTTTTAAAATAAAAAAGGAGTGATACGATTAGGTCTCAGCCGATCTAAAAAATCTTATTTTTTTGAATATGAAGAAATAAAGAAGCCATTGCAATTGCCGGAAAGACTAGGCCTACTAAAGGCACAAAAATAGAAGGTAAGTTATTGAAAGTTGTCATAAAATGGGTACCTCAATTTAATATTTGTACCTGTTATTGTTATATTCTGAATTCTAAAGATATCTTAGAATATCTTGTATTTTTATTATTTCTATTATATATATTATATAATTATACTAAGTATTTTTAAGTAAATATATATCTAATACTAATATACAACCTAATAGAAATATATAGAATAGAACCTAATAGAAATAGAATAAAAAAATAGGTACAAGAAACGCCAAACTAAATAAATGGACTTATTCATCTTTCAAAATAAAATAGATGTATCATAATCCCCTTGTTAGATTTATTATTCTTTTTGTCTTATAATAGTCATTAATAAAGAAAAAATTTTATTCCATTACAAATTTCTACAAAATTGATTAGAATCTGATCCAACAACAGGGAATTTTCGGGAAATGCAAAAAGATGGAAGACTCTCTATAGATCTGTATCTATCTCTATTTGAATTATCTATACATATGCAAGCAAGGGAGGAAAATGAACTTTTTTTTATTTTTCTAGTCTAATTTGAACTTCCTCAAAACCAAAATTCACTTTTTATCTTGTTGATAGAGGTTTACTGAGTAGTAAACAAGAATATCGATAAAAAAAATGATTCGAAAGAAAAATGCATTTTTCGGGGTTTTCGTTTAATTCTGATAAACTAACCGTTCTATTTGATTTTATTTTTGTTCAAAGGAAAAAAAGCATGGAGCTGAAATAACTCGTTCAGAACACCTTTTAAAAGATTACGTGGTACAATTGCATCCAATAAGCCCTTACGTAATAAAGATTCAGCCGCTTGTGAACCTTCAGGCACGGCTTTTTTCAATGTTTGTTCAATTACTCTTTTACCCGCAAATGCAATATAGGCATAGGGTTCGGCAATAATGATATCCCCCAACATACCAAAACTAGCTGTCACTCCACCGGTAGTAGGAGATGTAAGAATTGATATATAGAATAACTTTTTACTTGATTGATAATCACATAAAACCGAGGAAATTTTAGCCATTTGCATCAAACTGAAACTTCCTTCTTGCATTCGTGCTCCTCCGGAAGAACACACTAAAATAAGAGGTAAACATTGATTGGTAGCATACTCGATCAAACGAGTTATTTTTTCGCCTACTACAGATCCCATACTACCCCCCATAAACTGAAAATCCATAACCCCAAGGGCTACCGGAATACCGTTTAGTT